TCTATGCGGGTCTTACCAAAAAAGGATTAGGTTATTTCGGGAAATATATTCAACCAACTCCAATCCTTTTACCCATTAACATTTTAGAAGATTTCACAAAACCCCTATCGCTAAGTTTTCGGCTTTTCGGGAATATCTTAGCTGATGAATTAGTCGTTGTTGTTCTTGTTTCTTTAGTACCTTCAGTGGTTCCTATACCAGTTATGTTCCTTGGATTATTTACAAGTGGTATTCAAGCTCTTATTTTTGCAACTTTAGCCGCGGCTTATATCGGCGAATCCATGGAGGGCCATCATTGAAATAGTTTTTTCAAACTAACAGGTCTTTGGTTCAATAAAATTGACTTAGGGAATATGCAACTAGGCCATATACGATATAGAGTAATAGCAAAAAAATTACGATATTAGATAGGTGTAAAAAAGGAAAGAGATCGAAAAGATCTTTTTCCTAAAGTTCCCTTTCGTTCACTTAATATCATACCTCTCCTCAACGAATATTCGATTTCTATCTCATTATTCAATAGTTCAATTCAAATAATAAAAGAATTTGAATATTCAATACGAGTGTCTGTAGTATATCTTTAGGACGTGTGATTAAATAGTAATATTTAATTTAAATAACAAAAAATATGAAATTTAAATAAAAGAAATGTGATTAATAATAATATTAAATAAAATCAAAAATGAACTAAATAATAAATAAAAAAGGGCGAAGGATTCCCATTTCAGTTGTTTTATTCAACGATTGACCAAACGATAATATAATAAATAACAAATTGTATGAACTTAGATCAATCAAATAATAATATTTCTATGCAATGATTTGGACTAACCAATTTGTCCATTTAGATTGGATACATTGGAATAATGATAAAGAAAAAGTAAGAGAAAAAAAAGGAATTTACACAAAAACGTAATTCATAAAAAATGGGTTGGTTTGGAGAGGGTAGGTATATGTAATTGAATGGCTATAAATAAGTAAACTCTTGTAGATATTTCGATAATTGATTCTCGAATCCGATGGAATCTAAGATGAATGCTTGGTTTACGTTATGGAAGAAAGACACGTATATGTGATATTAGATATTGACTGATTCTATATGAACTAACGATATATTTTATTTGCCACCCCACTCCTATGAATTTTGGCAGGGATTCTAATACCAATGGAAGCCTTTCCCTTTCCGTCTCCTTGTGACTGTGAATTGAATAAATAAACAGATGAAATTAAGAAAAGGGTGGACGAAAATAAGAGTTCGGAACCAAGAAATGGAAGATCGAAAGTCGTATGGATTCACAAAGACTCTGTGGATAGAAACTCAAAAGTAGTTCGGATGATTCACTAATACTATTATATTATATATTACTTCTATTACTTCAACTCGAAGTTCTTAGTTACTTCGAATCCTAGTGACAGAATTATTAAGTCATAATTTGGTGGTTGATTGTATCATTAACCATTTCTTTTTTTGGTACGAGGGAACTTATCATGAATCCACTGATTTCTGCCGCTTCCGTTATTGCCGCTGGGTTGGCCGTGGGGCTTGCTTCTATTGGACCCGGAGTTGGTCAAGGGACTGCTGCGGGTCAAGCTGTAGAGGGTATCGCGAGACAGCCTGAGGCAGAGGGAAAAATACGAGGTACTCTATTGCTTAGTCTAGCTTTTATGGAAGCTTTAACAATTTATGGACTGGTTGTAGCATTAGCGCTTTTGTTTGCGAATCCTTTTGTTTAATATGAAAAATCCCTATTTTATAGCCTTGGACTTATTGTTTCCTTTTTCGAATTCTATTAAGATTTTACTCCTACAATTACTTATTCGTTGACAAAATAACCTGTGGGAAGGGTTGATTTGTGGATGAGGGATTAGTATACTCACTCCCTTTCATCCTTCCCCTTCGGAGTCCAAGGGAAACTAAGGATTGACACAAAGGGGGGGGGTAGTTCACATAAATCGAATACTTTTCAAATAGGAAATAAATAAAAAAGAGGGGCGAAGTGATACAAAAAGAACTCTATTCTTTTAGTCTATCTATTTAGTCTATAGGAGATCATATGAAAAATGTAACCGATTCTTTCGTTTCTTTGGGCCATTGGCCATCCGCCGGGAGTTTCGGGTTTAATACCGATATTTTATCAACAAATCTAATAAATCTAAGTGTAGTGCTTGGTGTATTGATCTTTTTTGGAAAGGGAGTGTGTGCGGGTTGTTTATTTCAAGAATATGCTGGATCCAACCAGCTGTACCTTTTTCGTTATAACTAGAAAAGAAAGGTGCACGATCTCACGAATGACTTCGGAATAAATTAAGAGATTATGGATAAGAACCATAGCATTTCGTGATTCATTGGTAAATTTACTTTGATTCTCTATCAACCAACAATGTGTGGCCATTAATATGAATATGGTTAAAGCAAACTGTTTGAAGTCTAGACGCAGCGCGGTACTCTTTCAACCTCTATGTTAATATTGGTAAATATAGAGATGGTTCAAAATGAATA